GGAGGATTTGTTTGGGAAGCAATAAGCCCCTTTGACATCTCTTCATCTGCAAAGAATTCTCGACGTGAAAACACAGAGACAGAGGGCTGATCTTTGAATAGGGAAAAGAATGGATCCGCAGGGTCCCAAATGAATTGGCTTGTTCGAAAAAAGCCTTGTTCTTTGGAAGATCTATCTCGTGTCTGGTACTGCATGGTTCCACTCTGCAAGAACTCCGAATCATTCTCTTGAAGCTCATCCTCTTTATGATAAATGATCCATTTGCCCCGAAATGACCCAGTCCAATAGGGAAATCCCAATTCAGTGGGCCTTTCGATACAATCAAATAGATTGCCACAAGGGCGCCATATTCTAGGAGCCCAAACTATGTGATTGAATAAATCCTCCTCTATCTGTTGCGGATCGAGAGCCCCTTCCCCTTCTTCAAACTCCGATTCGTATTTTTCATATAGAAATCTCTGATCAACGATAGAACAAGATCCATTTTGCATCATATCTAACTGATTCCTTGGTTCGGACCGAAGAAGTAATGTAACTCGATTATTATCAAACTGACTGCAATATTTTTCTGTCCGTGAGGATCCCGCCAGAGCCAGAGCGCCTTCTACTTCTAATAGTAATAATAGTAATAGGCCATGAACTAGATCAGAATCATTCTCAACGAATCCATAAGAAGTGATCCAATTTTTTTCATCGTGTCTGGATGAAGACCAAAGATCTTGAGCGACCGATCCGGCAGAACAACTCAAAAGATAAAGAAGTATCGTTAATTTCTTCATGCTCGTTCCAAGTTCGAAGTACCATTTGTACAAATAAGAATCCCCTCCCTTACATGATTTCTTCTTCATATAGATAGATATAGGATCTATGGGGCAATTACTTAGAAGTACATTTTGTGTAACAGCCCTTCCTATCTGATAGAAAAGGATCCCATGATCCTGAACCGATCTTATCTGGGATCGAAAATCCCAAGTTTTTCTATGAAGAGCTGATCTAATTGTATTAGTTTCTATAATGGATTTCTTCTGTGTAATACTAATTGATAGGGCCTCATTGATAAGTGCTACAAGATCTCGCGCATTGGAATCCATGGTTATGGACCCGAATCCGTTAGTATGGAACATCTTCTTTTCCAAGTGAAATCCCCTAGTATATGAAAGAATGAAAAAGTGCTTTCGTTGTTGTGGAAGAAGAAGCCTTCGTATCTTAATGCATGTATTTAATTTATTCGGAGCTATTAGAGCGGGATCCACTTTTTGGGGAATATGAGTCGAAGCAATAACAAGAATCTTTCCAGTGGAACATCTTTCACAATCCCTGGAGAGATAGTTCTCTAATAGACCGAGGGATAAGTAATTCGACTCATTCACATGCAGATCATGAATGTTTGGAATCCATATTATGCAAGGAGACATTGCTTTTGCTAATTCGAATTGAAGGGTGATATCAAATCGGTCTATTTTCGGCGTCATATACATAGTTAGCAGCTCCGTATCAATATCAAGGTCATCATCAATATCGTCACTATCATCAATATCGATATCGTCACTATCATCAATATCGATATCGTCACTATCATCAATATCGATATCATCAATAAGATAACCTTTGGGTTTGTCATCCAGGAACTTGTTCGGAAATACCGTAATGAAAGGAACATAGGAGTTTGTCGCTAGGTATTTTACCAAACAGGATCGTCCAGTTCCTATAGAACCTATCACTAAAATACCTCTAGAAGGGGATAGGGCTAAGCGGAGCGAAAAGGGTTTTCCATGAGGAGATGGGGAATGAAAACTATTAGCCCCACACGAGGTTTGTGAATAAGTGATTGTCTGATAATGAGCAAGGAATATCCGTCTTTCTGCTAAACAGGATCTATTGAACTCATAATTCATTAGATCCTTTTGATGAATGTCAACTAAGTATCGTAAGGAAATTGATCCCGGTTGTTCAATCATTTGATAACCAGAGTCATTCTTTGAGAAATGATCACTATGAGTCAGACTCAATAGAATTTGATCAATCCTTTTTTCTGTCGTTAAGGTGGAGAACTGAACCAAGAATTCTCTTTCTTCATCATCAATCGAATCACTGTTCGCGACCCAGAATTCTATTTTCTCATCAATCCAATCACCGTTCACGTTTTTTCTTTTTCTTATCAATGAATAGATCTCTTTACTTGTACGACTTAGATGTCTCGTATTTCTCGAAAAAATGATTCGATTGATGGGATTTGGTATGATACTTACAAGATCGATGAGATTGATCTTCCAATATTTCTTCTTAGAACGTATTGATTTGACCCCATAAGCGGGACCACCACCCAATAGCATGTTGCCACCAGAAGCAGAACCCCGTATTTCTTCCAGAGAATCTCCTAATTGTTCCAGAACAACTAGAAAGAGATTCTTTAACCAGAAAGGATTCAGTTCAGATGTAGGATACCTATCCAGAAGTTTTCGAAATTCCATCATGTATGATGGAATCATCAAAGATTTGA